CGATTTAAAGAATTTGGGTAGAGAGATGCATGTTAAATGTACCTATAATGGAGTTCAGATCTCAGAAAAACAATTTCCGAAAAATTGGTTAACAAGTGGGATTCAAATAAAGATCCTATTTCCTTTTCGTTTAAAACCTTGGCACAGATCTAAGTTAAAATTCCCTTATACTTCGAAAAGTAAAAAAAAAAAGAAAGTACAAGAAAAAGATTTTTGTTTTTTAACAGTTTGGGGAATGGAAACGGAATTTCCTTTTGGTTCTCCCCAAAAACGGCTTTCAATTTTTAAACCCATCTTTAAAAAACTTGAAAAAAAAATTAGAAAGAGAACAAAAAAAGGTTTTCAAGTTATACCAATTTTAGAAGAAAGAACAAAATTATTTCAAAATTCATCAAAAGAAAAAAACTACTGGTTCATCAAAAACATTTTTTTTCGACAAAAAACAATAAAGAAACTTTCAAAATCAAAAATAAATCAAAATTTTTTATCGGAATTTAGGGAAGTAGATGAATTAAATGAAAAAAAAAAAAAAAAAGATTCGATAATCAATAACAACCATCATATCGTTTCGAAATTGTCCACTCGAATTCGACCTATACCGTGTACAAATTATTCACTGATAGAAAAAAAAATGAAAGATCTTTCGGCTAGAAGAAAGATAATTCTAAATCAAATAGAAAAAATTACAAAAGAAAAGAACAAAAAAAATCGAACTTCAGAAAAAACTATTAGTCTTAAAAAAATAAAAAGAAGTTCTAATGTTAAAAAATTCAACTCATCAAACAAAATTTCATACATATTAAAAAAAAAAAATGCTCGATTATCACGTAAATTTTATTTTTTTATAAAAATTTTGATTGAAAATATATACATAGATATCTTTTTAAGTATCATTAATATTCCAAGGCTCAATGCACAGCTTTTTCTTGAATCAATAAAAAAGATTATTACTAAATACATTTCCAATAATGAATCAAATAAAAAAAAAATCGATAAACCAAATCAAAATAAATTTCACTTTATTTCGATTATAAAAAAGTCAAGAGATATCGCTGTTATTAATAAGAATTCAAAAATTTTTTGTGATATATCTTTCTTATCACAAGCCTATGTATTTTACAAACTATCACAAAGAAAAATTCTTAACTTATATAAATTAAGATCAATCTTTGAATACCATAACCTTTTTCTTAAGAATGAAATAAAAGATTATTTTAGAGACCAAGGATTATTTAATTCGAAATTAAAAGAAAAAAATTTGATAAATTCTTTTTCTTTTTCTTTAATGAATCAACGGAAAAACTGGTTAAGAAGTCATTATCAATATAAATATGATTTATCTCAGCTTAGATGGTCTAGATTAATGCCAGAAAAATGGCGAAATAGAATCTATCAACACTATATGACTGAAAATAAAAAATTAAGCAAATGGAATTTAGATGAACAAGACCAATTAATTCATTATGACAAAAAATTTGAGGTAAACTTATTTTCGACTCAACAGCAAAAGAATAATTTAAAAAAAAAAAAACACGCTAAATATAGTCTTTTATCATCTAAATCTATTAATTATGAAAAAAAGACGGACTTTTCTATTTATGAATCATCAACTAATAAAGAAACGATTCTTTATAATTCCAACACAAATAAAAGCAAATTATTTGACATCTTAGAAGGTATTCCTATGACTAATTATCTAGCGGAAAATTATATTCTCGATATCGAGAAAAGTCCAAACCGAAAATATTTTGATTGGCAACTTATCCATTTTTGTCTTAGAAAGAGGGTCGATATTGAGTCCTGGATCGATACCGGAAGCAAAGATAAAAAAAACACTAAAACTCCGACTAATAAATATCAAATAATTGCTAAAATTGATAAGAAAAAAAATTCTTTTGTTCCAATTTACCAAGATCAAGAAATTAATGCATCTAAGCAACCCCCCCTTTTTTTTGATTGGATGGGAATGAATAAAGAAATACAAAATAGTCTCATATTGAATTTTGAAGTTTGGTTCTTTCGAAAATTTGTGATACTTTACAACACATATAAAAAAAAACCATGGACAATACCGATTCAATTTCTTCTTTTAAATTTTCATAGAAATAAAAATATTAGTAAAAATAAGAAAATCAACGGGAATAAAAAAGGCGACCTTCTTATATCTATATCATCGAATAAAAACAAAATTATTGAATTAGAGAATCGAAATAATGAAGAAAAAGATATTGACGACGATTATATGGGATTAGATATGACAAAACATCGAAATAAAAAGCAAAACAAAAGTCATACAGAAGTAGAGCTTGATTTCTTCCTAAAAGAGTATTTATGTTTTCAATTAAGATGGAATGTTTCTTTAAATCAAAAAATAATTGATAATATCAAAACATATTCTTTCCTACTTAGACTGACAAATCCACGAGAAATTATTATATCGGCTATTCAAAGGAAAGAACTAAATCTGAATATTCTGATGGTTCAGAAAGATGTAACTCTTACAGAATTGATGAAAAAGAGAATATTGATTATCGAACCTGTTCGTCTGTCGATAAAAACTGATGGGCAATTTCTTTTGTATCAAATGGTGGGTATCTTATTAGTTCATATGAACAAAGAACAAATTAATAAAAAATATAGAGAAAAATTCTATGTTGATAAAAAGAAAAAGACTTTTACCGATGAAAGACATTACAAAAAAATTGGAAATAGAGAAAAAAATAATTATGATTTACTTGTTCCTGAAAATATTTTATCCCCTAAACGTCGTAGAGAATTAAGAATTCGAATTTCTTTCAATTTAAAAAATAAAAACGATATTCATATAAATACAGAAATTTTCAATGGTAATAACATAAAAAAAGGGAGTCCCGTTTTGGAGAAAACCAAACGTTTTTGGAGAGAAAAAAATAAATTAATTAAATCGAAATTTTTTCTTTGGCCCAATTTTCGATTAGAGGATTTAGCTTGTATGAATCGCTATTGGTTCGATACTAATAATGGCAGTCGGTTCAGTATGGTAAGAATATATATATATCCGCGGTTGAAATTTTAATAAGGGCGAATTTTTCATATATATTATATATATCATAGCTTATTTGGTATAGTATATGAAACGAAGAAGATAGCCGCCTTATTCTTTTATCCTCCATATTCCATTCGGGTACATAGAATTCAATAATCTATCAATTAGATCTAGAAATGAAATGAATCAATGGAATTTTTTTTTTTACTTTTTTTTAGTTAGAATTTTTTTCTTCTTTGTAAGCGACGAAATAGACAACCCTTAAAATTTTTGATTGATTAATTCAAAATTCTGTCAAATAGAATTTTGAATTACTAACAAAGTAAACTAACAAAGTAAAGATTTTTGTGTATACAAAATTAAGATGAACTGACATTATTTATTAATAGAATACATTTATTAATTTATTATTATTACTGATCAATAAAAAATATCTTAAACTAAAAACTAAAAAAAGGGGGGAGTCCTTGTTTTATGGTAAAAAATTCATTCATTTCAGTTATTTCACAAAAAGAAAAAGACGAAAACAAGGGATCCGCTGAATTTCAAATAGTAAGTTTCACAAATAAGATACGAAGACTTACTTCACATTTGGAATTGCATAGAAAAGACTATTTATCTCAGAGAGGTTTGCGGAAAATTTTAGGAAAACGCCAACGACTGTTGGCGTATTTAGAAAAAAAAAATAAAGTACGTTATAAAGAATTAATTAGTCGGTTGGATATTCGGAAGTTAAAAACTCATTAATTTCTTAATTTGAAGAGTTTTGTTGAATTATTTGATTTATTAGATCTTGAGATGAACTTCTTTTTGTTTTCAGTAACTCGTGGAATGGATCGAGGAAACTCCTATGAATATACCAGCTAAACGAAAAGACCTTATGATAGTGAATATGGGTCCCCACCACCCATCGATGCACGGTGTTCTTCGACTCATCATTACTCTAGACGGTGAGGATGTTATTGATTGTGAACCAATATTAGGTTATTTACACAGAGGAATGGAAAAAATTGCAGAAAATCGAACAATTATACAGTATTTGCCCTATGTAACACGATGGGATTATTTGGCTACTATGTTCACAGAAGCAATAACAGTAAATGGTCCAGAACTGTTAGGAAATATTCAAGTGCCAAAAAGAGCTGGCTATATTAGAGTAATTATGTTGGAATTAAGTCGTATAGCTTCTCATTTGTTATGGCTTGGGCCTTTTATGGCAGATATTGGTACACAGACTCCTTTCTTCTATATTTTTAGAGAGAGAGAGTTAATATATGATTTATTTGAAGCTGCCACTGGTATGAGAATGATGCATAATTATTTTCGTATCGGGGGGGTAGGGGCTGATCTACCTCATGGTTGGATAGATAAATGTTTGGATTTTTGCGATTATTTTTTAACAGGAGTTGTTGAATATCAAAAACTTATTACACGAAATCCTATTTTTTTAGAACGAGTTGAAGGAGTAGGTATTGTTGGTGCGGAGGAAGCAATAAATTGGGGGTTATCGGGACCAATGTTACGAGCTTCCGGAGTACAATGGGATCTTCGTAAAGTTGATCATTATGAGTCTTACGACGAATTTGATTGGGAAGTCCAGTGGCAAAAAGAAGGAGATTCATTAGCTCGTTATTTAGTCCGAATTGGTGAAATGCTGGAATCTATAAAAATTATTCAACAGGCTCTTGAAGGAATTCCAGGGGGGCCCTATGAGAATTTAGAAACCCGACGCTTTGATAGAGAAAAGGATCCGGAATGGAACGATTTTGAATATCGATTCATTAGTAAAAAAACTTCTCCTACTTTTGAATTACCGAAACAAGAACTTTATGTCAGAGTGGAAGCCCCAAAAGGAGAATTGGGAATTTTTATGATAGGGGATCAGAGCGGGTTTCCTTGGAGATGGAAAATTCGACCACCAGGTTTTATCAATTTGCAAATTCTTCCTGAATTAGTTAAAAGAATGAAATTGGCTGATATTATGACAATACTAGGTAGTATAGATATCATTATGGGAGAAGTTGATCGTTGAAATGATAATTGATACAACAGAAGTACAAGCTATCCATTCTTTTGCTAGCTTAGAATCCTTAAACGAAGTCTATGGAATTATATCGGAGTTTGTTCCGATTTTGACTCTTGTATTGGGAATCACACTAAGCATACTAGTAATTGTATGGTTAGAAAGAGAAATATCCGCAGGGATACAACAACGCATTGGACCCGAATATGGAGGTCCTTTAGGAGTTCTTCAAGCTCTAGCGGATGGGACAAAACTACTTTTCAAAGAGAATCTTTTTCCATCTAGAGGGGATACTCATTTATTCAGTATTGGACCATCTATAGCAGTTATATCAACTCTCTTAAGCTATTCAGTAATTCCTTTTGGCTATCACTTTGTTTTAACCGATCTAAATAGTGGTGTTTTTTTATGGATTGCCATTTCAAGTATTGCTCCCGTTGGACTTCTTATGTCAGGATATGGATCAAATAATAAATATTCCTTTTTAGGTGGTCTACGAGCTGCTGCTCAATCGATTAGTTATGAAATACCTTTAACTATTTGTATTTTAGCCATATCTCTACGTGCGACTCGTTGAAACAGAAATTTCTCGCTATTATTTTTAGGAAGAAAGTTAAATGAATTGAATAGATATCTTCATTTTTTATTCATCAATTTGGTTCATGAACTAAATTGGATAGTTATATGAGTGAAAAAAAAAAAAACAACTTCGAAATTTGCAGTAAAAAAATTGAGACTCATTTCCTAGGTACAAGAATAAAAAGGAAAACAGAAATAAACATAAAAAAAGAAGACCATTTGCCCCGAAATTGGTTGATTAGTCATCCTAACTTGAAGCGGGCTCAAAAAATCAACTTTATGGAGTTTTCACTATTCTTTTATTTATAGGTATTCTCCATAGGTATTACCCTAATGCTAACAGGTGATTGAGCAAAAATGAGTGGATGGTTAGGAACACGAAGATACACAAAGGATTAGTAATAGAGATTTTTAAAATTATCGAAAAAACTATTTCGACAAAAAGTATATTAATCGGGGCTTTAAGTTCGTAGAAATGATCAGGCAGTGCTCCCCATGATTCCAATTCAGAGTATGCTCCTACCCAACAATTAAAGAACTGACTATCCGGGACGAAATAATCCTTTCCTTTTTTTTAACCCCCTTGTCGTTTCGTTTTTTCAGAAAGAAGAATAAGAACGAAAAAAAAAAAGAATCGAATTACAATAATTACAATAGAATTACAATAGAAAAAAAAAAAAGAAAAATCCATTTTTTTTATTCTTTTCTCCTATATGGATATTCATAGAGATAGAATTCGTGTCATAATTCGGGTCTCGTAATAGAAAATGATAGGTTGAAATATCTATTTGGTATTTTAACAAGGAATTTTACAAAGAGTATTTTATTGAAGGATTAAAGTTATTACTCAAGAAAGAAAAATTTAAATTATTAAAGGTAAAGGATGAGATCAATTCCGAAGTAATTTTGTATTTTTAGTATTCTAACAGATAGAATTTCATTGCTCGAATTTTGGAACGTCGATAGATTTTATCTTATTTTGATACGCTCTATTCTACAAATATATCAAAATAAATAATACAATTGATCTGTTCCTTAAATTTAGTTTTGGACTTCGAGGAGCCGTATGAGGTAAGAATCTCATGTACGGTTCTGGAATAGCGATGAGAACAGTGATGTTATCACCGACTATGATTATCTAACAGTTCAAGTACAGTTGATATAGTTGAGGCACAAGCAAAATCTGGTTTTTGGGGGTGGAATTTGTGGCGTCAACCGATAGGATTTTTTATTTTTTGTATTTCTTCTCTAGCAGAATGTGAAAGATTACCTTTTGATTTGCCGGAAGCAGAAGAAGAATTAGTAGCAGGTTATCAAACGGAATATTCGGGTATTAAATTTGGTTTATTTTATATTGCTTCCTATTTAAACTTATTAGTTTCTTCATTATTTGTAACAGTTCTTTACTTGGGCGGTTGGAATATCTGTATTCCGTATATATTTGTTCATGAGTTTTTTGAAATAAATAACATAAGCGGAGTCGTTGGACCAACAATTGGTATCTTTATTACATTGGTTAAAACTTATTTGTTCTTGTTCATTCCTATCACAACAAGATGGACTTTACCTAGACTACGAATGGACCAACTTTTAAATCTTGGATGGAAATTTCTTTTACCAATTTCCCTCGGTAATCTATTATTAACAACCTCTTTCCAACTCCTTTCACTATAAAAAAAAAAAAAAGAAAAAAAAAATTCGATCTAATATTAAATTTAATAATAATAAAGAAAACTATAAGAAAAGAATATTATGATTTGTCTTCAACTCAAACAAGAGAAAAAAAAATCAAATTATTCATAAAAATTTACGCTATGTTTCCCATGGTAACTGGGTTCATGAATTATGGGCAACAAACCATACGAGCCACAAGGTACATTGGTCAAAGTTTCATGATTACCTTATCCCATGCAAATCGTTTACCTGTAACTATTCAATATCCTTATGAAAAATTAATCACATCGGAGCGTTTCCGCGGTCGAATCCATTTCGAATTTGATAAATGCATTGCTTGTGAAGTATGTGTTCGTGTATGTCCTATAGATCTGCCTGTTGTTGATTGGAAATTGGAAACTGACATTCGAAAGAAACGGTTGCTTAATTACAGTATTGATTTCGGAATCTGTATATTTTGCGGCAACTGTGTTGAGTATTGTCCAACAAATTGTTTATCAATGACGGAAGAATATGAGCTTTCTACTTATGATCGTCATGAATTGAATTATAATCAAATTGCTTTGGGTCGTTTACCAATATCAGTAGTTGACGATTATACGATTCGAACAATTTTAAATTCAAATAAAAAAAAATAGATAAACCACTTTGATTGATTTAAAAATACAATTATTAAACTAAAAAAAGGAAAGTTCTGTTTTGATCTAAAAGTATGGAAGGGGTTTTCTTTCATTTTCTTAGTCAATGACTACAAAAATTCGAAATTCCAACTATTGATTTGATTGATGAGAAAATTGCATCGAAATTTAATTTGGATTGACAATCTATTAAGATATCTATAATTCTATCAAAAATTCTTTCGAGAATAAAATTTGAATGCCTTTTCTTTTTCAAGAAATTCAAGAAAGAATGAAATTAGTTCAATATTTGTAAATATAGTAATTATTTAGACCCCTCGAATTTAAAATTAAGAAGCCTATAATAATAATTATAATAATAATAATAAAATAAAAAATAATCAAAATATAAAATATAAAAAAGTTTTTCCTGGTCAAGTCAATAGTCAATAAGGTCATGAAAAAACAATTCAATTTTTTTATTTCTTATTTTACGTGCAATGGATTCACCTGGACTAATACATGATTTTCTTTTAGTCTTTCTGGGATTAGGTCTTATATTAGGAGGTTTAGGGGTAGTATTATTTTCCAACCCAATTTATTCTGCCTTTTCATTAGGATTCGTTCTTGTTTGTATATCTTTAGTTTATATTTTATCAAACTCTCATTTTGTAGCTGCTGCACAGCTCCTTATTTATGTGGGAGCTATAAATGTTTTAATTATATTTGCCGTAATGTTCATGAATGGTTCAGAATATTACAAAGATTTGAATCTTTGGACTGTTGGAAATGGGGTTACTTCCTTAATTTGTACAAGTATTTTTGTTTCACTAATTACTATTATTCCCGATACGTCATGGTACGGAATTATTTGGACTACAACAAAAAATCAGATTATAGAACAAGATTTGATAAGTAATGGTCAACAAATTGGAATTCATTTAGCAACAGATTTTTTTCTTCCATTTGAATTCATTTCAATAATTCTTTTAGTTGCTTTGATAGGTGCGATTGCTGTGGTTCGTCAGTAAGAAATTTTTCGAATTAATAATCGAAATCAAAATTAAAACTGTTTTCTATGTTATCACATCTCTTTTCCTTCAATTTTATTTAAAGATTATTTATAAAGATTATTTATGTATAAATGTATAAATTCTTTTATTTGATCTATTATCCATATATTTATTTGTTCAGTACTTATGATATTCTTAATTCGAGTCAATCTCAGGTGGAATTGTTGTTCATATTGAAATAAATCGAAATTGAAAAATTGATAAGGAGTTGGTCAATGATGCTCGAGCATGTACTTATTTTGAGTGCCTTTTTATTTTCTATCGGTATCTATGGATTAATCACGAGTCGAAATATGGTTAGAGCCCTTATGTGTCTTGAACTTATACTTAATGCTGTTAATATAAATTTCGTAACATTTTCTGATTTTTTTGATAGTCGCCAACTAAAAGGAAATATTTTTTCAATTTTTGTTATAGCTATCGCAGCCGCTGAAGCAGCTATTGGACTGGCTATTGTTTCGTCAATTTATCGTAACAGAAAATCTACCTGTATCAATCAATCGAATTTGTTGAATAAGTAGTATTAATTGTTATAGAATATAATTTTCATATTTATTAATTTGAGTTGGTATGTATGATATCTAAGTTGTCTGATCATGTTTGTGAAAACGTAAGAAATTAAAATATCTTGGCTCTATCTCAGAAGTTGATCCAGAATTGATAAAATTTCTGGTAAATCATTGATTCGTCTGGTTTCTAAATATATGCTGATTCATTTAGAAATTTACTAGATTGAAATTTTATGACGTTAAAAAAATTTTTAATCCAATGTCCCATTCAGTAAAAATTTATGATACATGTATAGGGTGTACTCAATGTGTCCGAGCCTGTCCCACGGATGTATTAGAAATGATACCTTGGGATGGGTGTAAATCCAAGCAAATTGCTTCCGCTCCAAGAACAGAGGATTGTGTCGGTTGTAAAAGATGTGAATCCGCTTGTCCAACAGATTTCTTGAGTGTTCGAGTTTATTTATGGCATGAAACAACTCGAAGCATGGGTCTAGCTTATTGATAGTTTCCAGAAAACCCCACTTGAATACATTTGCTTTTTTGTTTACCGACAAAAACCCGTACTCGAAAAAATATTTTCTAGGACGGGTTTTTACAGTCTAAGCGTATCTTGTCTTTACCACGAATTCTTTTCCTTGGTTAACAATATTTGTAGTTTTACCGATAGCATCGGGTTTATTAATTTTCTTTTTCCCTCATAGAGGAAATAAGGTAATTAGGTGGTATACTTTATATATATGTATAGTAGAGCTCCTTTTAATAACTTATGCGTTCTCTTATTATTTTCAATTTGAGGACCCATTAATCCAATTAGCAGAAGATTATAAATGGATCCCGTGTTTTGATTTGTACTGGAGATTGGGAATAGATGGATTTTCTTTAGGACCTATTTTACTGACAGGATTTATCACCACTTTAGCGACTTTAGCGGCTTGGCCGATTACTCGGGATTCCCGATTATTCAATTTTCTGATGTTGGCAATGTATAGTGCTCAAATAGGATTATTTTCATCTCAAGATCTTTTACTTTTTTTTATCATGTGGGAGTTAGAATTACTTCCCGTCTATCTACTTCTTTCCATGTGGGGGGGAAAGAAACGTCTGTATTCAGCTACAAAGTTTATTTTGTATACTGCAGGCGGTTCGGTTTTTTTATTAATGGGAACTTTAGGTATCGCTTTATATGGTTCTAATGAACCAACATTTAATTTTGAAACATCAGCCAATCAATCATATCCTGTGGGACTAGAAATATTTTTCTATATTGGATTTCTTATTGCTTTTGCTGTCAAATCACCGATTATACCCTTACATACATGGTTACCAGACACTCATGGGGAAGCACATTACAGTACTTGTATGCTTCTAGCCGGAATCCTATTAAAAATGGGGGCGTATGGATTGATTCGAATCAATATGGAATTATTACCTCATGCTCATTCTATCTTCTCCCCCTGGTTGATAATAATAGGCGTAATGCAAATAATCTATGCAGCTTCAACATCTCCTGGTCAACGAAATTTAAAAAAAAGAATAGCCTATTCTTCTGTATCTCATATGGGTTTCATAATTATAGGAATTTGCTCTATAAGTGATATGGGACTCAATGGAGCTATTTTACAAATTCTATCCCATGGATTTATTGGTGCTGCACTCTTTTTCTTGGCAGGAACTGGTTATGATAGAATACGTCGTCTTTATCTTGACGAAATGGGCGGAATGGCTCCCTTAATGCCAAAACTATTCACGACCTTCAATATTTTATCACTAGCTTCCCTTGCATTACCGGGCATGAGTGGTTTTTTTGCGGAATTGATAGTCTTTTTTGGACTAATTAGTGGCCAAAAATACCTTTTAACGACAAAAATATTAATTACTATCGTAATGGCAGTTGGAATGATATTAACTCCTATTTATTTATTATCTATGTTACGACAGATGTTCTATGGATACAAACTGTTTAATGCTCCAAACTCTTATTTTTTTGATTCTGGACCTCGGGAATTATTTGTTTCGATCTCTATCCTTCTGCCTGTAATAAGTATTGGTATTTATCCGGATTTCGTTTTCTCATTATCAATTGACAGAGTCGAAGCTATTCTATCTAATTATTTTTATAGATAGTTTTTCTAAAAAAAAAAATCCTAGGATTTTTTTTTTTTCAAAAATTAAAAATTCTTAGATTACACAATGAAAAAACTTCTTTTTTACTCTCTTAAATCTTGAATTTTAATTAACAAAAAATGAATTCTAAGCAAAAATTTTTGGCATTTGTGAGAACTTTTTGAATTACCATACTAGTTGATTCAAAAAGTTCTCAACAGCTTACCTGAAGTTTTTTGTCTCTATATTTTGCTGTCCTAGAGAGTTGCATTCGTCAGACTCTTTCTTCAAGTGGTAATTGTTAATGTAAATGAACCATAACTATGTAGTCCTATTCCTAATAAATTAACTCCAAAATAGCATATCCAAATTATAAGAAAACCGATAGAAGCGACAATTGCCGAATTTAAACCCTCAAAATTTTTATTTGTTCGAGTATGAAAAAAAATCGCGAATATGGTCCATGTAATAAACGCCCAAGTTTCCTTTGGGTCCCAATTCCAATATGATCCCCATGCTTCATTAGCCCAGACTGCTCCCGAAAGAATACCTATAGTTAAAAAAAAAAATCCTATACTTATAATCCGATAACTCCAGTCATCTAATTGTTGAATCAATTGAAACCTATAATAATTCTTAGACGAAAGAACGGAAATATTTTTTAAAAAATTTTTCCGGTTCGTTATATATTGTATCTCATTAAAGTAAAATGAATCGGGTAATAAATTATTGCTTTTATCAAAAATTCTTATGATTTTTTGAAATCTGATGACTAGAAATGCTACTGATAATAATGATCCACACAAAAGAGCTGCATAGCCCAATATCATCATACTTACGTGCATCATTAACCACTGGGATTGAAGAGCGGGCACTAACATTTCTGATTGATGCATGCCTTTTAAAAGACCTGAAGTGGCAAACCCTTGAGTAAAAAGAGTACTTGGCGCGGTTATTGCGCTTAAATAATTTTTATATTTTTTAAAATAAGGAACTATATGAATAGCAGAAAATACCCATGAAAGAAAGATTAATGATTCATATAAATCACTTAATGGTAAATGTCCACCAAAAAACCAACGAGTAACTAATAATCCTGTTATACAGAAAACAGTAGTTATCATGCCCTTTTCTGACGAATCATAGAGTTCTACGAATTCATCGACCAATAAGGTTATCAAATGAATTGTAATTACAATTGACACGACTGAAAAAGATATATGAGTTAATATATGCTCTAAAGCCGAAACTATCATAAAAAATAAAATAAAAAAGTTATGGGGGTTCCTCTTTTCGTATATATAATTGAAATTAGGAAGTAAAGTCATTATAGGATATATTGTATCCTTTTGAAAATTACAGGATCTAATACCGCTACTCGGACTCGAACCGAGATGCTCTAGCACTGCTTCCTAAGAGCAGCGTGTCTACCAATTTCACCATAGCGGCTTGCTTGAAATTATAATAATCAATTATTATTTAATCGTCGAGCTTTGAGGCAATACTTTACTTTTTACGAAATATTCAAATTCATTACGAAAATTTTATTTAAGAATAAAAACAAATCAAATTTTATGAATTCCAATTTAAATATTTATTACATTCAATAAATTTATCGAAATATTTTATTGCTTAGTTTTTTATTGTGGAAAGAGTTTGAGTTAGGATTTCGAAACATCATTAGATATTCTATAATATAACAACAAAATTTCTAGTTCTGCTACGTACTTAAAAAAAAATTGTCTTTACTTTATCCGAAAGCTTTTTTTTTTAATAGATTTTTCCTATTCGCTTCCTTAATCTATATATTAAATCTGAAAATTATACTCTTTTCATCAAAAAAGCCTATCCGACTTATTTCTATCTTTTTTCATCATATTAAATATATAAAAAAATACATCAATAAAGTTTAAGAACCTAAATTTTTTTTATCCTGTAACTTTTTTTTTCGTATAATTTGTCAAACTCAACGAAAAAGTATATCTAATTCAAATTGAATTTGAAAATACAAATGAGACTATTAATTAATTTGTTAAAAAAAATAAAAAATTTTAAGTAATTTTTTGAATAATAATGGCTTTCTAGTTAGTTAGAATAAGTATTTTTTTATTTTCAGTAGTATCTTTATTTGACGAATTCGAACTTTTTGATTTTAATATGTGAATTTTTTTATTTTTAATTGATAATAATTAAATAATTAAAAATAGAAATATAAAATTGGATTTCATTTTTATATACTTTGTATTTTTTCTTTTTCATTTATTTTCTTTATTGACTGATTTAAAATAAAAAGATATAAGAGCTGATAAATCAGAAACACGAAATAATTAATTAGTAATTAAAAAAGTTTTTGTTATGGAACATATATATCAATATTCATGTATCATACCTTTCCTTACATTCCCAGTACCTATGTTAATAGGAACAGGACTTCTCCTTTTTCCGGTGACAACAAAAAAACTTCGTCGTATGTGGGCTTTTCCAAGTGTTTTATTGTTAAGTATAGTTATGATTTTTTCACTTGATCTGTCTATTCAGCAAATAAATAGCAGTTTTATTTATCAACATATATGGTCATGGACCATCAATAATGATTTTTCTTTAGAGTTCGGACACTTGATTGACCCACTTACTTCTATTTTGTTAATATTAATTACTACAGTTGGAATTATGGTTCTTTTTTATAGTGATAATTATATGTCTCATGATCAAAGCTATTTGAGATTTTTTGCTTATATGAGTTTTTTCAATACTTCAATGTTGGGATTAGTTACTAGTTCGAATTTGATACAAATTTATATTTTTTGGGAATTAGTTGGAATGTGTTCTTATCTTTTAATAGGTTTTTGGTTCACACGACCTAGTGCATCGAATGCTTGTCAAAAAGCATTTGTAACTAATCGTGTAGGGGATTTTGGTTTATTATTAGGAATTATTGGTCTTTATTGGATAACGGGCAGCTTCGAATTTCGAGATTTGTTCAAAATAGTCACTAACTTGATTTATAATAATCAAGTTAATCTTGTATTCGTTACTTTGTGTACCTTTTTCTTATTTTCCGGTGCAATTGCTAAATCAGCACAATTTCCTCTTCATGTATGGTTGCCCGATGCCATGGAAGGCCCTACTCCGATTTCGGCTCTGATACATGCTGCTACTATGGTAGCGGCGGGAATTTTTCTTGTAGCTCGACTTTTGACTCTTTTCCTAGTCATACCTTACATAATGAATTTAATAGCTTTGATAGGCATAATCACAGTCTTTTTAGGAGCTACTTTAGTTCTTGCTCAAAAAGATATTAAGAGAGGTTTAGCTTATTCTACAATGTCTCAATTGGGTTATATGATGTTAGCTCTAGGTATGGGGTCTTATCGAGGTGCTTTATTTCATTTGA